TGCTTTTTGTACTTGTAGTCAGAAATGACTTGGAGAAGTTCTCCCCTCAACAGCAATTGAATGACGAGGAGCCGTATGAGGTGGAAATCTCACGTACGGTTCTGTATAGCGACGTTGTAGCTGTCGACTATTTCACAACTACACCAAAAAAACCCAACTCTGCCCTACGTAAAGTCGCCAGAGTTCGATTAACCTCCAAGTTTGAGGTAACGGCTTACATACCAGGTATTGGCCACAATTTGCAGGAACATTCGGTGGTCCTTGTGAGAGGCGGAAGGGTCAAAGACCTACCCGGCGTTAGGTATCACATCGTCAGAGGAGCTTTAGATGCTGTAGGAGTGAAGGGCCGTAGAAAAGGGCGTTCTAGTGCGTTGCAGAACATTGTCACAACTTGTATCATCCCAATGATTCCGTATCAGTTGTTCTGATATGTCAAATGTGTAGCCGACCCAGCATTGTCAGGGGACTGAAGCCTGCTACTACAAAGATTGGTTATTATCCGTCTATTTGTGTGAAACAGCTTGGTGTCTAAGGTGGTTTATTCCAGTAGGTTAAGTTGAGTTTTACCCGGACTCCCACCTAAAAAGAAAAGTCTTTTCCTTCTGGAACGGATTCAGGTTACGACTACGGCTATTCGGCGGAGGCTTTGTATACAGCTACCAATTGGATCGAGAAACCTACGGACATTACGAGTAAGATAATTGAATTGCAAGATTTTTTCTTTCCCATACCTAATTTTTTACTTATGTGAAAAAAAAAAAAAGAGGAAACGGATGCTCAATGTGCAATGAGTAAATATGATTTGCGTTATATAAAAAATTGATTGGAAATCGCTTGGACAGTTTTTATTCAATCATATGGAAAGCTGTATTCGACGAAAGTCGCACGTGCAGTTTGGAGGGAGATCCCCACTAAACTAACCGGTGGATCCACTCTACAATATGGAGTGAAGAAGCCAAAATAGTAGCTTAAGATACCGCCAACAAAGAGAAATTGATTGAAGTCTGACATAATTGTAAACTTGTGGTACATCGGAGCAATGTAGTGAACAAAATTAGAAATATCGAATCGGATCCAATTTATCGCAATCGATTAGTAAACATGCTTGTTGATCGTATCATGAGAAACGGAAAAAAATCACTAGCTTATCAGATTTTTTATCAGGCTATGAAGCGGATTAGATAAAAGACAAATAGGAACCCACTGTCTGTTCTACGACAGGCAGTGCGTGGGATAACTCCCGATGTAATCACGGAAACCAAACGTGTGGGTGGATCAACTTATCGAGTTCCCGTTGAAGTAGTACCTGCAGAAGGAAAAGCTTTGGCCATCCGGTGGTCATTAATCGCGTGTCGAAAACGCTCAGGTCGAAGTATGGCTTTAAGATCGAGTGATGAATTGATGGATGCCGCCAGAAATTCTGGTAGTGCCATACGGAAAAAAGAGGAAACTCATAAAGTTGCGGAAGCTAACAAAGCTTTTGCCCACTTCCGTTAGTTTTGTTTAGATTCGTTCCAATCCACAAAGATTTCGTTGCGGATTGGAACCGGGGCACAAATTCTGGGGAATCAAGAAATACCACGCGGAATTGAGGGGTTTACGACTACTTCCTTTTCAGTTTGTTACTTATTAACTGTGATGCGGCGGTCGATGCGAAGTTGCGGAGTGCTCCGTTCGTGAAAAGGCTTGACGTAGGATTAGTTTCTCGGAGACCAAAATAGATTGATCAGGGGCGCGCATCGCGTGGAAGAAAACTTCCCATTCATTATTCCCTCCTCTCTTTTGTCGTAGAGAATCTCTGTTGTTAAATAAGTTACAAAAAAACTTTTGGATACGGGAAAAAGCCCCTGTGTCCAAAAGTTTTAGAGACTCAATGTCTTTTGGTTTGGTTGACACAGATAGGTTTTTGTGTTAGACTAAGAAGCAACAGGCTTACCATCCTGGGGAATCACTAACTCCTTTTCGAAAACCAAAAATTATCATGACCGCAACTTTAGAACGACGCGAAAGCGCAAGCCTATGGGGTCGCTTTTGCGACTGGATCACCAGCACCGAAAACCGTCTTTACATCGGATGGTTCGGTGTCTTGATGATTCCCACCCTACTAACCGCAACCTCTGTATTCATCATTGCTTTCGTCGCAGCTCCTCCTGTAGATATTGACGGTATTCGTGAGCCCGTTTCTGGTTCTTTGCTATACGGTAACAACATTATCTCTGGTGCTATCATTCCTACTTCTGCAGCTATTGGGTTACACTTCTATCCAATCTGGGAAGCAGCTTCCGTCGATGAATGGCTTTACAATGGTGGTCCTTACGAACTGATCGTTCTTCACTTCCTACTTGGTGTAGCTTGCTACATGGGTCGCGAGTGGGAACTAAGCTTCCGTTTAGGTATGCGTCCTTGGATTGCTGTTGCTTACTCAGCTCCAGTTGCAGCTGCTGCCGCCGTCTTCTTGATCTACCCTATTGGTCAAGGAAGTTTCTCCGACGGTATGCCTCTGGGCATTTCTGGTACTTTCAATTTCATGATCGTCTTCCAGGCTGAGCACAACATCCTTATGCATCCCTTCCACATGTTGGGTGTAGCTGGCGTATTCGGCGGCTCTCTATTCAGTGCTATGCATGGTTCTTTGGTAACTTCTAGTTTGATTAGAGAAACTACTGAGAATGAGTCTGCTAATGCAGGTTATAAGTTTGGTCAAGAAGAAGAAACTTACAACATTGTAGCCGCTCACGGCTATTTTGGTCGTTTGATCTTTCAATATGCTAGCTTCAACAATTCTCGTTCTCTACACTTCTTTTTAGCTGCCTGGCCCGTAGTAGGTATTTGGTTCACCGCCTTAGGCATCAGCACCATGGCATTCAACTTGAATGGTTTTAACTTCAACCAATCCGTAGTTGACAGCCAAGGTCGTGTTATAAACACCTGGGCTGACATCATAAACCGTGCCAACCTAGGTATGGAAGTCATGCATGAACGTAACGCTCATAACTTCCCCCTAGACTTAGCTTCTGTTGAAGCCCCTTCTATAAACGGATAATATTTGTCTGGTCGTGCAGCACAACTGGATACCAAACCCTTCAACTTCGGAAGATAGGGTTTGGTGCCCTCAAGGTTTGTACGGTAGAACGAAGAAATAGGCCGTTCTTGGCCTGTCACAACCTCACAGTCATCAGTTTCCGACCTTGAATTGAGAATGAAAAGGAATATCCCTCCGGAATTAATACTTTAAAGAGTTTCTATTTCTACTCACTAAATGCTTGCAACTCTTCAATCTTTTGGGTGGAAGGGGTTGGGAATACAGTTTTCACTTCACAGAGTCTCTGTCGTCTTGGTATATAATGCAGTTACTATGGACTGCATCAATGAAAGAGAAAGGATTTCTCTAGATTAACGGATAGATCTTGTCCAAATTTGGAAAACCCCTCACTATTAACAAAGAGGGCGGACGTAGCCAAGTGGATTAAGGCAATGGATTGTGGATCCATCACGCGCGGGTTCAATCCCCGTCGTTCGCCCAATCCGGGTAATTCAATAACGACGCTCTGCCTGCTCAGAGCGGAGAGAATCTGTTGAGATAGATAAGGTATATACCCGGTCTCTTCAACAATAACATTTGAAAATCCCCGATTTCATTCCAGTTTTGGATGCGGCTCTTTACAGAAATAACTAGATTCCTATGATATATTTCTTCCGTACCATCTTGGAATTTCCAAAATTATCGGTATAATAGAATAGATATGGGAAATAAATTATATAAATAGTATCCTAAAAAACAGGGAATAAAAAACTATGGTGAAAAAGCTAGTAGAAAAAAGAGTAGGAGTAAGAGGCCCCGACTCTTCATCTAAATCTAGAGTTTGGGACTTTTTGAAAGTCGATGCATTGAAATATTTCTTCGAATTATTGAAAAATCAACATCTCAAAGAACTTGTTGTTCTTCCAGCTTCCACCGCCGAACCTTTTATCAGATTATCTGACTTGTGATTTCTGAGTTCACTGTTTTTACGCAATCTGCGTCATTCAGTAATGAGGGGTAGTAGCATCACCTTGGAGGTGCTGATGCTGCTAACGATACCAACCTTTATGTACCGCTTGAGTGACAAAAACCCGATTGAGAGAATTTTTGTATTAACGAAAGTCATTAATGGAGGTGACAGTATAAGAAAGAAACAGGCGGAAAATCCCGGTGATTTATCCCGCAACTGCTTCCTTAGATTCAAAAGAGTTATACCTATCCTAAAAAATAGGAAAAGGGGAGTGTCGGCTTCCTACTACTTAGATTCGAACAAAGATATTTCGATTTTCGCAGGTTCCCCAAATGAGGAAAAAATACGTTATGATTTAATGACTCCCTTGGTTTCCGGTAGATGGAAGGCACGCATAACGATTGATTTCCCCCTGTTTCTATTTGGCGGAGATATATTCAAGGATGAGATTGAAGAGATTCAAACGGTTCGTGGTGATAGGTATCTGCAAAATCCCATTAGGTTTTTCAAATTATATAACCAATTTATAGTTTCCAAGAACGGAAGTGACTGCTGCCAAAACAATTTTGATTCGTCGCTTCTTCGGGAAATTCGTAACAAACAAGATTTGGATCGGTTCCAAGCGATAAGCGATCCATTAAGTTCCGTAGGATTGGACCCCTGTGCCAAATTGCTACTTGAATCCATAGATTCAGCAGATCACCGAGGAGATGGATCGGCTTTTTGCTTTGAGCAAGAAGGCTTTTCTCATTTGTCTTCGTTTACGTCTTGTGAAAAAACGATTTTGTTTCATAACTTTCTATCCGGATTAGATTCTGAGAAATATGGGAAAGACTTTCCCGTTTTACATGCTTATTCACAAATTAGAAATCAATTAATCAACCGACTAACCAACTTGACCTCGATAATTAAGAAATCGAACCTTATTCTTGATGGAGAAAAAGTTATTGACGTCAGTAATAGCTTCAAATCCCAGAAAGGGATTTTCCCACCGAGAACGGAGTCAAATATTACGTTTACTGAAATAGCTGGCCAGAAGCTTGGGTTAGCGGGTAGCAGATACTTCGACTTCAATCATATTTTTACAAATTATTTTGAAGCATTTTTAGGGATACCTAAAGAAACAACTAATCAAAGTGAAAAGAATCCTTTTTCAAAAAAATTGAAAGGAAGGGGAAATCTAGATTCGATATATTCTCTAGTTAGATTGTATGGGCGAAGTGAAATCATATCTCTGTACCCAACATGCATATTTCTTCTACACGACTACTTCTGTGCGTTATCCACTGAATATTTCTCCCAAATCAAATATTGGCTGGCTGTCTGGACGGGGAGCAGAGAATACACCATCCTAGCAAGAATTGCAACTGAACAAACAGTATTTGAGTGGAAGAATAATGTGGAGCGTCTATTGAACAAATATATTACCTCCCAAATTGATGATTGTAAGAATGTTCAATCAAATGTGCATAGATGGCTCGATACGACAGGGTATTTGTCTCTTTCGCCTGTCGGAAAATCTTTGGGAAAAGAAATGAGGGATGACTTGGAAGAATTCATTTGCCGTGTGTCAATAATGAAGAACGATTTACTAAATAAGCCTGGTGCCTGTCTCGGCAGTACCAATCAACATACCAAGAAATATTTCCACCGATTTCTGGATTTGTTATTTCTGTCTAAAATGCTTGTTGCTGAGGCTACTCATACTCACCAGAAAGCTATAATAGATACCATTGATTACTGCATCGAGAAATTGGACGATATATATTCTTATGCATTGAACGAAATGGATCTTATTGATTTTGTTCTTTTCTCAAGTTTATGTAAAGGTGACGTTCACGGACAGATACTTTCTCTCAAAACAATTCTTAGAAGAAAGAGAAGTTTTTTTCTCGAGCCTAAGCCTAGACTGTTGAGAGGTCAAGAATCGGTAGGCTCCTCGACCGCACTGAAACCTGCGCCCACTATTCCTGGGTTGCCTCGCATCGAAGCTATCCGAGCAAGATTTTCAAATGATGCTTTTTCCATTACAAAGTGGCAAATTTGGAATCTGTTTCTGCATGATTTAAACCGTGAGGGAGATTCAATTAAGGATATTGGTGGGGGTATTTCAAAAAACAATTCCGATCAAATAAAGAAATTAAACGACTCACCTGTACGGAGCTGCGATAGAAACAAGTTTATTTCGAGAATCAAAGGGGGTTTCTTCATCGGGAGATGCAACAGTAGTTATCTCAACGTGTTGGAAAACTTATCCGAGGGCTCCGATGAAAAAGCCATCTCATCTGAGATTATCTCATCTATTCATCCCCAACTATCAGATTCGTTATCATCCAATTTCTCGAAACAAACAGCACGGAAGGCAGCTGGTCACTTACTCAAACCAATTCAATCCATTTCATCTAATCTGCATGAATCTGCAACAAAAGTAACTCACTTAGATGGACTTCCCAATTCTATTTCGGATCTAAATTGGTTACTGGCAAGTTTGAACTCATCCCCTTGTGAAGCGATAGACTCGTCCCTACCTTCGTGCAGTAACGATGGGTTTTTTTCAAAAGAGGCGTCGGTAAACTCCTCCGACTATCAGCGATCCCAACCTGGTTGGAATCTGGTACTAGATCAAGCCAATTCAAAGGAGTTTGTTAAAAATGGATTAGACGATTCCACCAAGAATCAAAACGGTTTGTCTATTGGGTTTTTTTGGGAACCAGAAGAATTGGATACACCTTATTGGTTGCTAAGATTCTCATTATGCAATGATGGAACATCGAGATTTCTAGCGGGATCAATTGGAAAGGAGGTTCCCCGCGAAGATGCGAGGTTTGCAGATTCATCTGCCCGGGAAGAAGCTACTTGCCTGTCCTATTTCACCAATTTTAATGGATTATCAAAAGATTTGAACAAATACAAGATCTCTTGGATCTTTTGGAGAGATAGTATGGATGAAAAATGGAGCTTATTTAGAGATTATATACCTCTGTTTTTTACCCCCACCTGGTGGAGATACTTCTACGACCTGATCAGAGAAACATATCCAGAAATAGTACTTAAATTAAGCTATGACTCAAATCATGATCTTCCTAGAATTTGTGAGGGAATTGCTAAGGATTTAGTAGGTGGCGCAAAAGGCTATTTATTACGAAACCTGCAAAGGCTAGGATTGAGATTTGAAAACAATTCTATCCGTGCTCTATCAGCCAAGATAGATTCTCTCATTTCCGAAGAAATCCCCGATGAACCGGAGATGTCACATCCAGGAGACTGGTCGGTATCTCAATTTCCCGATAGGACTATCTTCTATTGCTGCATCCTCTCACTATTAGTTGTTCTCGCGTTATTGAAACATCCTTTGTCTGCCGTTTCGGGTTCCAATTTCTTTCGTTCGTGGAAACGTTTTGATACCATTGAATATTTAACAGACCCAATGCGTGGATCCTATTTGAAAAAGGTAATGTATTCCCCTCCGACAAGCTAAATGTTAACGAGAGATCTAATAATCCATTCCTTGACTAGATTCTTGAGTTATGTAAATAATATAATTTTTTTTCTTTTCATTAAAAATGAACTTGATTCATGGATATTTCGTAGAGAAAGCTCTGATATTATAGAAAAGAGTAGAGAATTACTGACTCAATATTTAGTAACGACTAAAATTATTTACAGATATGCATCGAAATCAAAATCCAATTCTGACTTATTGAGCAACAATATTTTTCATGAACCTTACCCACGAGGAAGATCCAATGTTTTGACATACTTACTTCAATTCTGGCAAAATGATCTATTGGGTCACAAGATCTGTAAGTTGGATCCTGTGGAGAAGTGGGCTTTTTCCGCCTTCGGGAGAAATATTCTATTTTCAGCAACAACAAGACAAAGAGACGGCATACTGAACATGCCATGTTGTGACATACCTATTTCACTTCAATCGGGATTATTACCATCTAAAGGGATTTTGCTAGTAGGACCTATAGAAACTGGCCGATCCTCTATTATTAGAGATGTAGCATTCAACTCCTACTTTCCAGTAGTGAAACTACCACTAAAGAAGTTCATATACAACCGATCCTTTTTCAGCAATGTACGTGGAAATTTCATCTCGAAAGAGAGCGTACACCGATTAATTATCATCTTTGAAATAGCAAAGGAAATGTCTCCTTGTACACTATGGGTTCAAGATATTCATGAATTGAATATTCATCGTTCGTATAATAAGCTAGAAGCTGATCCCAAATTCTTACTTTGCCAAATATTGAAGAGTATTGGTCACAAGCTGGGCAATCCCAACATCCGCAAGAATGTTGTTATTGCCACGACTCACGTACCTGCGAGGATAGATCCAGCTTCAGTAGCTCCGAATCGGTTAAACTAATTAATAAATTTTCGAAAGTCCAATGGGCGTCAACGTCAAAAAGAATTGTCAATTCTATTACGTATCAAAGGTTTTCATATAGGGGCTAATCCACCTCTCCTTGAGGATACTGTGTCTGGAACTACGGGTTATAGTAAACGAGATCTATCCTTTCTCGCTAATGAAGCGTTATTAATAGGTACTTGCAGAAGGAAAAAGTTTGTATGCAACAATGCCATTGGATTAGCTTTGCATAGACAGCATTCGGCTGTTAGTGATCTAGGCAATGGGGTGGAATCTGATTCTGAATGGGAAATCTCTTCCTACGAGATAGCGGAAGCCACTTCGAAGAATAGTTTGATAGATACTTATTTAACGAATATGCCATTTATTGGTCGTGACGCGTTGAAGATGCGATTTTATTATTTGTCTAACTGGTATGTGGAACCTTCAATAACCAAATCAACAATTGATGAATTCACTTTGTTTTCGCATCTCCTAGGGCTACTAGCTGAATTAGTAGCTCGCGATTCATTCCAAATGGGTTTGAGAAAAAAAGAGAATTTCATTGTTCTCGATAAACTCGTAGAAAATGGCTTAAACCTAGCTTGTGGTGTTCTAGAAAACCTATCAAATAATTTCTCGCATTCAGAAATTTGTGAGGGGGAGGGTCAACGCAATAGGAGTTTTTCTATTCCCTTTCCTATCGGAAAACCCAAACATTGCTCAGGTGTAACCTCTACAAGCCGCTCCTTTAAATTTCTGAGAAGGGGGAGACTTAGTAGTAGTCTAACCGATTTCGAGATGCAACAGTCACCCGAATTAATAAACTCGACGACAGAGGTGTCGCGTGAGATTACTTGGTCCCATAAGGCTTGGCGTCTCCGTTTCTTGCGAGGCGGGACTTATGAATTGATGGGGATATTATCCGAACCCAACCTTTTGTATAAATTAATTCTCCTTTACCACAATCAGAATTATATACCCCAACAAGATTTCGAATTCAATAAGATCAAGGGGGAGAAAAGAAAATGGCGCGAGAGAAGCGGGTATCTTTTCAGTTTTGAAAAATCTGTCACCAATGTAACAGATCACTTTATTAAAAGGTTAGAAAACCGATTGGATAATCTATTGTTACGTGAGCAATTTCTTGAATTGGGAATCTCTGGCGACTCATCTAACGAGTATGAAACACATTGTGATCGATTTAATGAAACAACTCGACTCTTTGGGGGGCGCTTCATCTGGGACCCCATGCTTTTGTTTCAGCCAGACCCTAATATTCCTTCTCTGAGCCACAAGTTGTTGCCGACAAAAGAACTAGCGCGGAGGCTTTACACCATTTACGGTATGAGAAGGCAGCGCCTTCAAAAGATGTCAAATAAGAAAATTAAAAATTTCTTTCTCTATCGTGAAGATAATCCGAAATTGAAGCCCGACCCGTCTATTACTCGGTGGAATAATCTTCCTTCGGATGAGGAGGAACGAGATTCCGACTACGCCAAAGAAACTTTTCTAATGGACATACATCTGCAATATCCACAGGTATTTACTCCCGTTCGTTTGGATTGCTACACGATAGCGGAGGATTTCCCGGTACGATTTCTTCGGTTTAGGCTTCTGGTTCATAGAAACAGGTGGATAAGACGGAACCGTTCCCCATTTCAGGATTTTATTATTTATAATATGTTGCTTGAAACTTGTGAATATCTATCCAATCCGTTCCGGTTTGGTGAAGCATCACTGGATCGAATAACGAAAGAATTTCTTTACGAAAGTTCAATGTCGTAAAACAACTGTTGTTTCCTCAGTTAGATACTCCCCACTCCGGCTAGATCTCTAGCCATAGAATTGAAAGCCAAATAAGTAAGAGGAAGATCTATATCAGTAAGAGGAAGATCTCTTTTTTTTTTTCTTTTTCTCTTACTGATACAAAGAATTAAACCCCAGCAGAGTTGGAGACCAGTCACTATGTGATAATGGTAGGAGTATCCTTACTGAAAAATGAGATTAGGAGTAATAATACAGGCTATTCCGCAGGAATTCTGCAAACGAAGTAAATCTTTCGTATCAACATTGATACGTATTTCTTAGAAAATAGAATTCTGGGTATACCCCCCAGTTGAATCATTCATTCGCTTATTCCAGTCATTCGATACACTGGATTGAATTGAAGTGAAAACTATTAGAAAACGACGCCTCAATGGCGTCATTGGAGCTAGACTAGAGGGGCGCCACGCACGAAGGTAAACCATTCAATGATTGGTGGGTCATACTGGGAATTATCGACGTAGATATGAAATGAATCTCCCCGGGTAGGATTCGAACCTACGACCAATCGGTTAACAGCCGACCGCTCTACCGCTGAGCTACCGGGGAAGGTGGTAGTGGATTCAGTTTCAGACACACTTGAATACCTCTTTTTCGGAAGCAACTTCCAAAAATCTGGGAGTGGGAGGAGCTAATCTTTCTATGCTATTTCGTAAACTTTACGTACGCCCTAAATCCCATTATAGGAGGAGGTGGCGGCGATAGCAATCCCCCTTGACTTGATTGGAGGGGCCCCAAACCATGGGCATGGGAGGAGGGGGGGGGCAATCGGCCAAGACGAGGTCGAGATCAACCCAGCCCCCCTCCCACGATTCACACGATTCATATCGATCAATAACCAATCAGTGGTTTCTCTTCCCCCCTTCCGGGAGGCGTAGTAGAATAGTCACAGGATCCTTCCACCCCAAAATATTTGAAGAAGGAAAACAGGTAGGATAGGGGAAACATAAAAAAAAATGGAGATAGGGAAGATGAAGAATAGCCGGGATAAATGGACGCGAATTGGAGCTTCGTGAAACGAAAGTAGCAGTTTACGGAAAAGGCGGGATTGGGAAGTCAACAACAAGTTGCAACATATCAATAGCTTTAGCCAGACGCGGAAAAAAAGTATTACAAATAGGATGTGACCCAAAACATGATAGTACGTTTACACTAACAGGATTTTTAATACCTACAATTATAGAAGAATTAAGTATAATAGAGGAAAAATTAGTATAATAAACCCAAAAACTAATAAAAATGAATAATAAGATATTCTGCCGGTTTCTCCATACCGTAAAGTCTCTCCTACGACAAAATTTGACGCACCGGTCGTGTTAACAAAACCATCTACTATGCGACGATCCATTCTTGAAATTAACTTGCTGATAAATACCACGTTACGTACAAACCAAATATTGTAGTAGTAATCTATATAACCCCGATTTAGCGACCAAGTTTGAACGAAACAGCCAAATCTACAAACTAAATTGCTGTTTATTGTTTTCGAAACAACAGATTTTATGTTATTATTTAAAACTTGCACATCTCCATAAATATTGGTGGAAATGAATATTCCAAGAAAAGAGATACCTAACGAACCTATTGAATTAACCAGAGCTTCTTGTGAGTAAATAAACCACTCAGAAGGTACATCAAATCCATGATTGTTTTTACCGACGAAACCAATTCCTAATAATCCAATAAATAGAACGGGTATTGCTAATGCAACAAGAGAAAATGTCATGACAAGATTGGATTCTTTAGGCTCTACTAAAGTTTGGCTAAAACAAGTTTGAATGTCCGATGAATCGACCAAGTCTACTGGTAAAAAATCCTTTTCAACAATAAATTCTGCATATGCAGAATTTCGACTAATTTTGTTGATGGATGATTTTAACTCAAATCCACCCCATAGACTAACGTCTCTTGCATTTAGGTTAGAATTGTTAAAATCTGTGCAATTTGCCTGATTGGCACGAAAATCTCCTTCAAAAGTGAGAAAATGGATACGAAACATATAAAACGCAGTGAGACCCGCTGTAAAAGAAGTGAGCAATCCTAGGACCGGAGAATACAACCAGCTTTCAGTAATAATCTCATCTTTAGACCAAAAACAAGCTAGAGGTGGTATGCCACACAAAGAAAGAGTACCTGGAAGAAAAGTAGTTCCAGTTATTGGCATGTATTTTCGCAAGCCGCCCATAAAAAACAAATTTTGACTTTTCTCGGGTGAATATCCAACTATTTTCTCGATTGAGTGAATAACTGAACCAGCCCCGAGAAATAACAAAGCTTTGGAATAGGCATGTGTTATAAGGTGGAAAAGTGCAGATCGATAAGAACCAATCCCCAAAGCTAAAACCATATAACCTAATTGAGACATAGTAGAATAGGCAAGACCCCTCTTAAGATCTCTCTGAGAAATAGCTAATGTGGCCCCTAACAAAGCTGTTGTTCCACCTATCCAAGAAATTATGCGCAAGGCAGGGGGAAACATAGAAATTAGGTTAAAAATCCGAGCAATAAGAAAAATACCGGCAGCTACCATAGTAGCTGCATGGATAAGAGCCGATATAGGTGTGGGCCCCTCCATTGCATCTGGTAACCATACATGAAGTGGGAATTGAGCAGATTTAGCAACAGGACCTAGAAATAATAAAAGAATTATTATATTTGCAAAGATTGGATTGATAAACCCTACTTTTCCCAAATTGATAAATCAATCACACAATTCAGAAATCTCAAAGCTGCCCGTTATCCAATATACAGCTAAAATACCTACGAGCAATCCAAAGTCTCCTATGCGGTTTGTGACAAAGGCTTTTTGACAAGCATTTGCAGCACTGGCTCTCGTGAACCAAAACCCTACTAAGAAATACGAACACATTCCGACTAATTCCCAGAATATATAAAGTTGTATCAAGTTGGGACTGAAAACTGACCCTGGCATTGACGCGGTAAACAGGCTTAGATAGGCGTAAAACCTGACATATCCCTAGTCATAAAACATATAACTATCACTATAAATCATAACTGAGATACCTACGGTAGTAACCAGTATTGACATAATAAGGGCAAGCGGATCAACCAAAACCCCTATTTCTAAACAGAATTCACTCTTTGGGATCCAAGCCCATAGAAATTGATGAGTTGAATTACTTATAAATTGTTCCCTAAAGAGGGTGAAAGAGATAAACATAGCAACTATTAGCGAAAAAATATTGAATAATGCACATATTTGTCGAAGACCTCGTGTAGCTTTTGGAAAAAAAAACACTATCAATCCAGTAAAACTAGAAGCTACTAATGGACATGAGGGAATAATCCAAGCGTATTCGTTTGAAAGTTTCACAGATGTATTGAACGCAAATTAATTCATAGTTATTTCTTTCGTGATATTTAGTATTGAAAGAAAAAAACACTGAAATAGTATCAAATGGAATATATGCAAGCAAAATAATTGATTTCGCATTATACACAAAATCAAAATAAAGTAGTCTAAATCTTCAAGTTTATGTAAAAACAATAGACAAAAAACTTGACAATCTCCGAAAACGACCGAGATACTTAGTCGAGTATTAGTTTTTTTTTACAACGACTTTTTTTCGTTTTATGATCGAACTTCTTATTTTTAATATTGAAATAAGTAAATTAACAAGGAAAATCAAAATGGATAAATACGCAATTATCGATGTTGGTGGAAACCAATTACGAGTGGAACCGGGAAGATTTCATGATGTTCGCCGCAATATAAAAAAAACTCTGAGGTCTGACACAAAAGTATCCATAAATCGCGTTTTGCTTATTTGCAATGGATCTGACATAGCTATTGGCAATCCTTGGTTAGCTGGTGCAGTCGTCACAGGACGAATTTTACACAACTGCTTCGAAAAGAAATTGGTGATACAAAAGATCCATTCTAAGAAAAAAACATGACGCATTCGCGGATATAGAGAAAATAGAATTAGATTTGTAATTGATTCCATTTTTATTGCTAGTAAGGAAACCGCTATTCAATAATTTTTTCATTTCCTTAAGTCGTTAATTGAAAAATTGATGTAGCAAACTCAAGTTTTCAATTATTATCTAACCAATTATTTTTTTGTTCGTCTTTTCTTTTTTATTATATCCATTCTACCGATACGAATCAACAGAGCCATTTATCAGAAATTAAACTTAACCAAAACACAATCTAATTTAATATGGCCGTTCCAAAGAAACGTACTTCTGGATCGAAGAGAAAAATTCGCAATTATGTTTGGAAAACTAAATCTGTCAAGAAGGCTTCTAGAGCGTTTTCTTTGGCTCAATCTGTTTTAAGTGGTCGTTCAAAAAGTTTTTACTACGGAACAGAAACAAAGTCTCTGCAAAAAGATTAGCAGTAGTTATGCGATTCTTGTAGAGTTGTTTGGCGAGTTACAGATTTATAGATTTGTTCTTTTAATCTATATGTAATTTATATTTTTGAGATATCTTTGTGTAACTGACAGATTAATTGATTGGTTTATAAAGAAAAATAGAATAAGAGAGTTTATCTCGAAAAAGAATTTATATGCACTAAAATAGAGATTATGCTGGCATTTCTGGACAAATATAAAATATAACAGGCCTTATAAATTAGTCTTTTTTCGGAATAACAGGATTTGAACCTGTGACCTCCATCACCCCAAGATGGCGCGCTACCAAACTGTGCTATATTCCGTAAAGATATATATTTCTTTAGAGTATTTATTCAGATATATGCATAATAAGAATATATCATTTATGAGGTGGGCTATAAATCACTAGGGATATTTGATATATCAAGATATACATTGATTAATCACTATTGTTAATTTCGAGTTATATTATAATATATTATATATTAAGTAAACCTTTTAAACCAACTACGCCGATCATTTCAACGTTTTTGCTTGGGGTTCCAAAAAGTAGTTGACTCATAAGTCCGAGCCGATGTAAAATATATTTGCATCTGCTCAGATTTAAACAAGCCGCTATGGTGAAATAGGTAGACACGCTGCTCTTAGGAAGCAGTGCCAGAGCATCTCGGTTCGAATCCGAGTAGCGGCAAAGTATTTTTCTTTTTTTACTATTTCACATTTCCTAAGGGTCTATTCTATTGGAGATGGATTCATTGGTAAGAATAGAATTAAGATTGATTAAATCAAACGATTAAATCGAAAAAAAAAAGACTGGTTTCCTTTAATTACGATGTATACCTACATAGATTTTATTTTCGTTCACAGCTCCTTTTTGATGCTTTTTCTTGTCACGTTGCCAAATTTGATTAATTCATTCCATGAAATTGCTATACTTAATCACTTTAGCAAAAACGGCATAATATCTGTTTTTTTCTGTAGTACAGGATCTTTGGCTATTCGCTATTTTCAAACCAAGCATTTCCCGATAGGGAATTTGTATGAATCATTAATGTTTCTTTCATGGGGCTTTTCTTTGTTATACCCGATTTCAAACATTGGGAGTCAAAACAGCTTATCAGGTGCAGTTTTGGTACCCAGTGCTATGCTAACTCATGCTTTTGCAACTTCAAGTCTTCCACAAAAAATGCAAAAAGCCACTATGTTAGTACCCGCCTTGCAGTCTCAATGGTTGATGACGCATGTAAGTACAACGTCAATTAGTTATGCAATTCTATTATGTGGGTCTTCGCTAGCAATCGTTTTACTGAGTGTTTTTTACAGTAAAGTAAGTAGCTATTCTGTTGTCAATTTACAGCACAACTCTAAATATACGAAACAAAACCGCTCATTAATCTATTTCAAAAACATCTTGAAACAAACGCATTTTAAAGATTTTATCTACTTACTTTTTTCCAATTCGCGAAAATGCCAATTGATTAACTACTTAGATAAATGGGCTTATAAGGCGATAAGCCTAGGGTTTTCTTTTTTGACTGTTGGTATACTTTCTGGAGCAGTGTGGGCTAATGAAACCTGGGGATCCTATTGGAGTTGGGACCCAAAAGAGACTTGGGCATTAGTAACCCGGTTGGTTTATGCTATTTACCTCCATACGAGAATAGATCGAAAATGGAGAGGGGAAGGGCCAGCTGTGGCAGCATCTATGGGTTTTTTTTTGGTTTGGATTTGTTTCTTGGGAGTTAATTTATTAGGTGTTGGATTGCATACTTACGGTTGGTTGATCTAGAGATAAAGAATAAATAAATGGGAAGGGACAAAAAATAAATAATGCTAAAAAAAAATTAGTTGATTTTTGACTAAATCTTCAGATATTTCACAAAAATAAAATACTAATGAGGAGGCCTGTCTAAACAACTAGATGGAGAAGCAAATACAAACATCTAAAAAATGGAGTAATCTACTACCTATCAAATTAAATGTTTGCATATGCTTCCCCATTGTTTGAAAATAAAAGTGATTACAAAATACCAGATATTCTAAAATTAGATCTGAATCAATTGGTTTGATTGAACCTAGCGAACTTCCTAACAGGCTAAATAGAATATGGAAAACAAACACTTCTATTTGTATTACAATTCCAATTTGATTAAGGTGGTTTTTTCTCTATTTTAGTTAATCAAATTGGAATATAAATACAAAATTGAAAGTACTTTATCATCCCAGATAGATAAAATCAAACTTGGATATGAACCGATACCGAGGATTGGCAATAGGAGACAAATTAAGGTGAATAACTCTCTTGGACCAAGATCGATTAAATAGGGATTTGATCTGTCAAATAATTTATAACCATAAAAGATTCGACGTAACATCGATAATAAATAGATTGATGTTAATATTGTACCAATTGCACTTAATACTGTAATTCCTGTTTTTAAGCAAAATGAGTATTGCTTTGCAGTAATAACTCCTAAAAAAACCAATAATTCTGATACAAAACCACTCATTCCTGGCAATGCGAGAGATGCCATTGAGAAAGTGCTAAACATGACAAATAGTTTAGGCATTGAAATTGCGATTCCCCCCAACTGATCTAAAAGATAGCTTCGAGTTCTATCATAACAACTACCCGCAAGGAAAAATAGAGCAGCCCCAATTAGACCATGGGAAATCATCTGCAACATAGCTCCGTTAATACCTGCATCTGTTAAGGAACCAATTCCGATGCTTACAAAACCCATGTGAGAAATTGATGAATAAGCTATTCTTCTTTTGAGATTGTGCTGACTGATTGAGATTAGAGAAGCATACACAATTTGAATTCCTCCAATTAACATAATTCCCGAGCTTAATAGAAAATGGGCATGAGTCAATAATTCCAAATTAATTCGAATGAGCCCATATCCACCCATTTTTAACAATATCCCAGCTAGTAGCATGCATGTGCTATAATGAGCCTCTCCGTGAGTATCTGGTAACCAAGTATGGCAGGGAATTATTGGTAATTTTACAGCATAAGCAATCAGGAATCCCATATAAATGAGTAGTTCCAATGAGAGAGGATAAGATTTAAACATCAAGTCTTGAATATCAAAAGACGGAATTCCGCTACCAGAAAAACCCATAGTTAGAATTGCTACCAAAAGAAAAATAGAACCACCGGCTGTATATAAAACAAACTTTGTGGCTGAGTATAAACGTTTTTTTCCACCCCATAAGCATAAAAGCAAATAGACTGGAATTAATTCTAGCTCCCACATAAAGAAAAAAAGCAAAATGTCACGGGAAACAAATAATCCAATTTGACCGCCATACAATAGTAACATCAAAAAATAGAATAGTCGTGTATTGCGAGTGATAGGCCAAGCTGCCGGGGTTGCCAGAGTAGTAACAAAACCTGTAAGTAAAACGAGACTCATGGAAAGCCCGTCAATGCCCAATGCCCAATGAAAATGAATAGAGTCTATCCATTTTGACGTCTCTGATAACTGAATTGATTGATTATCAACTTGGAAATGTCGGTAAAAAATGTAAGTAATTAGTGAGAATTCCAGTATGCAAATACTTAAGGTATACCATCGAATCACTCGATTTCCATTGCGGGGGAGGAATGGAATCATCAAACCAGAAACAATTGGGAAGCAAACGATTGCCGTTAGCCAAGGTACATTACTAATCATGAGTTGAGAGATAGAAATATTATTTAATTAAAAAAGAGACTGTGTGAGCCCGATGACGTGACCCATATCTCTTCTCTAATTAGAGATTTTAGATATGGGTCGATATGACTGATATGGCTCGGCAGTTAATCTTTTTCCCGTTTCATTGACTGGCTAGTAAGCCAGACCCATACTACGGGTAGTTTCAGCACCCAAATATACACGCACACTTAGAAAATCTGTCGGACACGCAGATTCACATCTTTTGCAGCCTACACAATCTTCCGTTCTAGGAGCAGAAGCTATTTGATTTGCCTTGCATCCATCCCAAGGTATCATTTCTAACACATCTGTAGGACATGCCCTTACACACTGGGTGCAACCAATACACGTATCATAGATTTTCACTGAATGTGCCATTGAGTCTATCTACTCCTATTAAATTGATATAGTGAATTTTTATTATAAAGTTGAGATAAATTAATTATTTATCATATTTTGACTAAAGATGTTTCATAAGCTTTGCTTATCATTTTCAAAATCTATATAATAGCATCTCATCACTTGTATATCCTACCTTTTTTTCCCTTTCGGAAAGGTTGAAACTTGGATACACTAACTAAAAAGATTAGTGGCTAAAGGGTTCAAGTTACTAAGTGAATTTAAAACACCGTTAAGTCAATTTAGTTTATAAATAGGGTTATTTGATAGGACTAATTGATTGCTTAATCACCATTTTAGCAAATTCAATTGATCGATACGAGTAGAACTCCTATTCCGGTGGATAGAGATAGCGATTGCTAGCCCAGTTACAGCTTCGGCAGCGGCGACAGTTATTATAAATAACGAAAAGACTTCTCCCCCTTTTTTATTACTAATAAAATTTGAGAATATAACAAAATTTAAAGTAATAGCATTAAAAATTAACTCAAGGCTCATAAGTGCTCTAACCATATTTTTACTTGTAATTAATCCGAAAAGACCTATACACAAAATGTATGCACTTAAAATTAGTCCTTCTCTAAACATGATTGGTTAAAATTGAGAATTCTCCTCAGAATAAAGTAACTTTTCTTTTAGGGCTTCTATTATATATAGATATAACGATTTAATTAGAAACAAAAAAGAAATTAGATAAGTTAAAAAAACGAGGAATTATCGCGAGGTAATGAAACCGATACTTCTTTAGTGGCTATAAATCTATTTTCATTGCGTGCTGGATTGATTGCTCCCACTAAAGCAACTAGAAGAAGTATTGAAACAAGCTCAAAGGGTACTAGAAACTCAGTCAATATTTCATATCCAAGCTCTTTAACATTATTTGCAAAGATACTTGATATAATATTTTTTTTATCATTAATAATACTTAAATCGAACCACTCTGTATTATAAATTACACAGGTTAATACCACAAAAAGAATTGTACAGAGTCCTAAAGGAGTGAAATATTCAAAGCCAAGAGTAGCGGTAGCAACATCAGAACTTGTGGGATCATCAGTAATCATTACCGCAAACACAATTAAAATATTTATAGCTCCTACATAAACTAGCAATTGTGCAGCAGCTATGAAATCCGCATTTGATACGAGGTATAATAAAGATATACAAGTAAAAACTAACCCTAGGGAAAAAGCGGAATTAGCTGTATTGACAAACGATACTGTACCTACACTCCCTAACAATATACCTAATTCTAGTAATACCAAAACAGATTTATGAATTAGTTCCGAGAAATCCGTTGGACACAATTACTTAAATATTTCAATAAGCTTTTATATTGACTTGACATTCCCTCTATTCCCCTACAAGTTTTTCCAACTAAGTAAATTAATTTTTAATTGAAAAAAGAAAGTACTTCACAAGTTAGAAATTGGTTTTGGTTTCTTTTTTAACCAAAGGTTTTTGCCCCAAAAGGCTTGTAGAAGTCAAAAATGATTGAATCGAAACATCTTGGGATACAGAAAAAGGTATACGCCCTAGAGCCGTTTGGTCGTGATTAAGCTCGTGACGATCATAACTGGAAAGTTCATATTCTTCAGTCATTGACAAGCAATTTGTTGGACAGTACTCAATACAGTTCCCGCAAAATATGCAAACTCCAAAATCAATATTATAACTTTTCAACTTTTTCTTTTTCACGTCCTTTTTGAAAACCCAATCGACAACTGGTAGATTGATTGGGCATACCCGAACACAAACCTCGCAAGCGATACATTTGTCAAACTCAAAATGGATACGTCCCCGAAAGCGTTCAGAAGGCAAGTTTTTTTCGTATGGATATTGAACAGTTATGGGCAAACGATTTGAATGATCCAAAGTAACCGCGAATCCTTGACCAATGTATTTTGCGGCTTCTACAACGTGTTGGCCATAACTTTGAAACTTAATTATTGCCGAAAACATGAGTTTATTACTATTTTTTGATTGATAAACATTCTCATATGATGGGAAGAAAACAAATAGATGTAGTTGCGTCATCTTTTTGTTTTTTCCTACCTAATATTGAATTAAATAGATTCAACTTGAATTGAAATTAATGCTAAGGCTTCAATTAATTACTAAAGTTTGAAACGATGCTGTCATCAACAGATTTGCCAGAGCAATAGGTGGGAGAAATTTCCATCCGAGATCTAGTAATTGATCCATCCTCACTCTAGGTAGAGTCCGTCTTGTCAAAATGGAGATAAAAATAAATAGATAGGTTTTGGATAATGTAATGATGATCTCTACAATTGGTCTCAATAAGTTGAAAGATTCATCAATACTATTTGTTAAAGTGTTTTGTACAATATTTTCAAAAGAAGTAATTGATGAATCCCATCCACCTAAGTATAAGACTGTTACAAAAAGTGAAGAAACTAACAGATTTAAGTGGGAACCAACATAAAATAAACCAAATTTAATACCTGAATATTCAGTTTGGTAACCTGCGACTAATTCCTCTTCCGCCTCTGGCAAGTCAAAAGGCAATCTTTCACATTCTGCTAATGAAGATATGAAAAAAGCAGTGAATCCTATTGGCTGACGCCATAAGTTCCATCCCCAAAACCCATAATTGGACTGTGAATTTACTATATCAATCGTACTCAAGCTGTTAGATAAACATAGTCGGTGTTTTCCTTTGTCCACCTCTAATCCAAAACCGTACATGAACTTAGAGTTTCATACGGCTCCTCATTGATATTTGAGAATACAATAGAAGTTTTAATCACAACTATTTTATTTATTTATTTTATAATCAATGAGATTCTGTCTGCTTTGTTACAAGTTTGCTTCCGAATCTATCTCGACCTTATTTAGATTATCAATCTTAAACATCTGACTCTGTTATAAAATGCCTGGTATTTCTCATGCATTTCCCTATATAATATATAATCTAACTCTTGTATATAGATAGAAAACGCATTTAGAAAAAATATTTAAATCTACTCCATTTTTATTGTACAATTCTCACGAGGATTATTTCGTTCCAACTGGTTATCATTGAAATGAGTAGAAATATACTCGAGGCCAAAATAATTTAAGTGTACTGCTCAGTCGCCCCTACCACAACTGAATTTATTCCAAGATAGGTGATGAAAAGTAAAAATAAAAGGTATGAAAATCTGTTTGTATCTACTAAATTTCTTTATCCTATAGATTACATTATCTTCTTCTTTTATTTTATTTATTTGACAAACCTCTTGCGTATATTCGTGTTTCTTGCTGCTCACTTCTTTCGCTGAGCATAAATCAATTATTTGTTATTGTCCGCTTCAAGCTTGACTAATAAGTTACAAACTTGGGATCAAATAGCACATATTGTTTGAATATGCTTTTAGCTCGTACATAAGCTATAGGGTTTGATTTCATAACTGCATAAATGCTGTTTGAATACACCCAGATAACTACTTGGTTTCTCATTCGACGAAATTGACGAGTTGAGAACATTTAGCCTTTCTCGCTCGCATTCGTGCTTAACGAATCGCACGTAGGGATATCGATAATACACATAAAGCTAGGGGTATTTCATAACTGATAGATTGAGCTGCAGCCCTGAGACCACCTAAAAAAGAATATTTGTTGTTTGAACCGTACCCTGCCATAAGAATACCCAAAGGTACGATGCTTGATATAGCAATCCATAAAAAAACGCCTATTCTCAAATCGGTTAAAATTATATTTTGGCCAAAAGGTATCACTAAAAAGGTTAAAAAAACGGGTATGACTACAATAGCAGGTCCGATGGTAAATAAGAGGGCGTTCCCTCTGGCCGGGATGATGTCTTCTTTCAATAATAGTTTGATTCCGTCTGCAAGGGATTGCATAATACCTAATGCACCGGCATATTCCGGCCCGATACGTTGTTGCACCCCTGCAGAGACTTTTCATTCGAGCCATACAGTAACTGATACTCCTATCGTTACTCCCAAAACTAAAGTAAGGGTGTAAGCCAAAATCCAAATGGGTTCGGAAAAAGTAGCTGCAATTTTTAATCTATTAAGAAAGTGAGCAAGTCCCTCTTCAAAAAATTCAATAGCATTTGTCATTCTAACGATCAACCTCTCCCATAATAATGTCTATACTACCTAGTATTGCCATAATATCTGCAAGTTTCATCCCTTTAATCAACTGAGGAAGAATCTGCAAATTTGTAAACCCGGGTGGACGAATCTTTAATCTCCAAGGAAAAACACTGTCATCCCCGAGTAAGAAAACCCCCAATTCCCCCTTAGGGGCTTCTACTCTTACGTAATGTTCCTGTCTAGGCAATTTAAAATTCGGGGACGATTTTTTTCCAACGAACTGATAATTGAAACTGCTCCAGTCTATTTCTTCTTTTTGTTTTGCAAAACGACGACCTTCAAGATTTTCATATGGCCCTCCCGGAATAATTTTTAGAGCTTGTTGAATAATATGTATTGATTCCCTCATCTCGTTGATTCTTACTAAATAACGAGCTAAGGAATCTCCTTCGTCTTGCCAGTGAATTTGCCAATCTAGTTTATCATAACATTCATAATGATCAATTTTGCGAAGATCCCATTGAACTCCCGAAGCTCTTAATGACGGTCCAGATAATCCCCAATTGATAGCTTCCTGTCTGCTTATAAGACCTACCCCCATTACCCGTTTTAAAAAAATCGGATTTCGCGTAATTAGTCGTTCATACTCATCTATTTTTGGTAGACAATATTGGCAGAAATCTACGCATTTATCTACCCACCCATATGGTAAATCTGTGGCAACTCCCCCGATACGAAAATAATTATGCATCATTCGCATACCTGTAGCAGCTTCAAACAAGTCGTAAATCAATTCTCTTTCCCGTAATATGTAAAAGAACGGGGTCTGGGCACCAATATCTGCTAAGAATGGACCGAGCCATAACAGATGAGAAGCTATTCGACTTAATTCGAGCATTATTATACGTATGTAACTAGCTCTTTGGGGTATCTGAATATTTGCCAATTTCTCCGATGCATTAACGGTCACTGCTTCAGTAAACATAGTAGCTAAATAATCCCATCTCGTAACGTAAGGAAGATATTGCATGATTGTTCGATTCTCCGCAATCTTTTCCATTCCTCGATGTAGATATCCCAGTATGAGTTCGCAATCGACAACATTTTCACCTTCTAAAACAACAATGAGACGAAGAACACCGTGCATTGATGGATGATGAGGACCCATGCTTACCACAATTGGATTCATATCTCTAGTCTGAATACTCGTAAGTTGCTTCCTTTCTAATAAAGAAATATTGTAAAATCCAATAAATGTGATAATTAGGTAAAAAAAAAAATGGAGAGGAAGGGAATAAAAACAAAAGATTTACGTTTATTACCTCTTTAATCCTCGAATCCCTAATTTTTTTAGTACTCTTATATACATATCCATATTGTTGCTAAACAAATAAGCTAAAAGACGTTTGCGTTTACCGAGTAATTTCCACAAACCTAGTTGGGATGAGTAGTCATTCGGGTGTAATCCTAAATGAGAAGTAAGTTTGGATACTCGGTAGGTTGAATAATAGATTTGAGAAGCGGCAAACCCCGTATTTTTATTCTTACTTAAAACCTTTGAGTCAGTAAATACCTGTTGTTTGTCCATAGCAATGTGAGTATTTATAATTATTCTATAGCCTGTCTCGGATGAATTATAGGGATTTGTTCGGTAGTTGTACCAAAGCTTATTTTACATTAAAACCTAATGGTTTATGGGAAGGGTGTCATATAATAAATAAAAACTCCACACCCCATAAACACGTTTTTGGTCTTATAGGTAGTTATGCTTCGACTTGCGTTATCAGTTAATGAATTAGAATTAGTCTAAGAAAAAAAAAGGTGTAGGCTATTATGGCCTAATTATTTCTAATTTAAGAACTAGGTGCGTCTTGCGTTTTTCCTATTTCTTATTTTAACTTGGAATAATCGGATACATTCGGAATTTAAGCGCTGCAAACCGACTCTCGGTTGTTCCGCCGAGACAAAATCTGCCAGTGCAAGCCAACTCCTCCAAACGGTAACTGGCCCACAGAAAACGTTTGATTCTTTGAGTTTCACTTAGTCCTGGAAGATGAGAAAGATATTTTCTTTTACCTTTTTGGTTTCTTTCAACTTCTAAAATAGGTTGGCCCGAGTATTTCCATATATGTGATTTTGTTGAGATTAAAAAACACCGAAGGAATCGAAATTCTCTGCGTCGCCGCAAAAGTAAGAGATCATCAATGTTATAAATATGAGATCTTTTGCAATTTCGTTCAGTCACTAAGTGAAACATTTTTGAGATATAACTATCTGTATATATTTTATTATACAGACGCTTATTAACTCTATTTTTTAATCTAGACTTATATTTGAGCGCAGGATTTATTATTTTATACAATAGATTTTGGTCATCAAATACTATTGGTAAACGATGAGCCCAAATGATAGATAGGTTGTCAAGTAGATCAACCCTACTTGTGAAAATGGACCGGAGATCTAACAGATCCAGATCTATTTCGTTATTGGTGCATAATGTGACTAAATCTTGATCATTTTCGAGCATACTTAGAAGACCTATCAAGTTTTTAAATTTGTCTAATTCTGCTTCAAATTTCCATTTCCATCGATAAACAAAGTCAGCATCTTCTCTTTCCTCTAATAATACCTCGTAGAATTCATTCAAAACTTCTTGAAATCTGGTACTTATGTCTAATCCAAAGTTATATTGTTCAGCATCTTTGAACAGGTGATTTTCTGCTCCTCTTAGTTTAATACTATTCTGAACTAAGTTTTTCATTTTTGCAACTTTTGGATCTAGCCATAGCATTAAATCAAGCTTAGATCTATATTTCAATTTCCTATCAAAACTCTGGGGTTGAATAAATCTCTCAATCTTGTCTCTCTTTACTAATTCAACGATTGTTCGAATACGGTTTTGACAACGGAATCTTTGCGCAATAATAGTACGCCGTACAGAAAAATTATGTATATCTCCATTTTGCACAAAATCGGTTAAGTTTTGGAGTAGATTTCTATGTCTATGAATTCGATTGAAATTAGTAAGTCGATTTAGTAAAAAATTTCTTTTTGAGTAGATCGAATAATTATGTATTTTACTTTGCGATATTTTACGGTTCAACTCATTCGCAACATCTCTTTCAATCTCAAATTTATTCAAGCTAGCTTTCCATTTACCAGGTGCTATCTCGTGCCAAGCTAACGACGGTAAATTGTATTTATAGAAAAAGTCTAACCAGTTATTCCAAGTATTTTCATCTAAGTTAGTCAATTTATTTGAGAATCCCCATTCTTTTACAGATTTTGCAATATGTTCACTAACAGACTTAGTGTCAATTTTGTCAACCCCCTTCCTGTTATCAAAAAGGTTTACCAAATGTTTTACAGACTCTACAGATTTTGTTATAGTAGAATCAATAGATTCTCTTGAGTTAAAAACGACGTTATTGTAACTATCTTGTGTAATTTTTCTCCCAATATTACTATTTTCATCAAAAATCAATAGATCTAGATCTAAGCTCTTTTCTACACCGCTGTTCCATAAATCAACATAGAGACGAGCTTGAGATGACGGGCCAAAACGCAAAAAAATGTCTTTTGGTGATGAATTATCCCTCAGATTAATTCTATTTAATACTCTTGTTAGTTGTTTAACTAACGCTAAGAACTCGTTGAAATAATGGATGAAAACCCTGTCAATTGTGAAAAACAACTTTATTATAAATTCTTCAACAGATTCGAAAAAAAATACATGTAGAATTACTACCGTTTTTTTACAATCTAAATGTTGATTTTGTTCAGAGATTGGAAAATTGGCATAATTTGAATTTGTATTATCTAATATGGGCTCAATTGATACTTGATCCATCAAAAGGTCTTCATTTTTTAGTTTATCTTCTTCAATTCTTTTGTTTTTTATATGTATGGCGTCATTATCTGCGTTAACCTTTTTATCCACCCGCTCTTTAGTAACAATTTGTTTACTCAAGCTAATGGCTGGATGTATCTCCCCACCAATAGCAATAGATCTATCAATTTCTTTGAAAATATTTGAATTGGATTTTACTATCTCATTTTTAAAAACAAAGGTATTCATCGAATAATCTTTATTCAAATTAGAATTGCTTGGTACTTCTCCTTTGTAATTATAATTTGACAAAAAGTTAAATTTTTTTATTTTCAATAGTGTTGATTTTAATTTCAAGTATTTTTCTAGATTAGAGCCAATAAATCGGTAGGTGTATTTTATTTGACGGGGCAAGATCTTCCTACAAGCCAAAATCAATTTTTTTCGCACAGGTTTCCAAAAAGAGCTCTCTTTTTGAATAGTTCCAAAAGGCATATCTGTCTGATATCCCAAAACAGTTAAATAAGTAAATTTTGGTTTTTTAAGCTTTAACTTTTTCTTGCTTTTTAGTCCTTGATTTTTGTTCAATCTAAATCTTATATCTTCTTTTTGAAAAGTTCGTTGTTTTCGATTTCTATTCTCTTCCCACGGCTTTAAACGAACCGGATACACGATTTTTATTTGGATACCTTCTCTTAACCAGCGTGGAGGTAAGTCATCTTGTGAAAATTCTTCGCCGTCAAATGTACAATAGATGTGAATTTCTTTTTTCCATTTAGTCCAATCTTTATTCCATTCAGATTCTTGCCGGAGTATTATACGGATAAAACTTTTCAAGATTATAAACATTGGTAGTTTTATAAGCTTTCGAAACCTCGATTGGAAAAAAAGCATATATCCTCTTCCGTTGTGAATGGGACCTATGTCCGTTCGAGCTGCTATAGCTGAGCGGGCAAGCCTTGATTCACTTGATTCAGCAGTTAAATTTTCTTTTGTTAGTGAAGATATATCTAATAGCTGTTCTTCAAATCTGTAATTTACATTTTTTTTCCACTCAACAAACCAAGCTTCGGGACTTAGAGTGGTCAACTGCTTAACGGGTAATCTGAAAATTATTGGTATTTCCACCGATCTAAGAAAAAAAGCCGAACGTATCTTTTCTTGAAGTGCTTTCCATAGCAGAGTCTTTCGTCTCCTGGATCGCATCGATCCCTTCATAAATTTACGGCGAAAATCGGATATTCTCGCATATCTCTTAATCAATTTTGCTGATCTGGGTTTACCTTTTGGGGAAGTAATACCCACATTACGCAGTTTTCTATAGCGAAAATCAGTGTCTCCCCCTGGACCATCAAAATCATTTTCAAAATAAATTGCTACATTCCGGGCCAAATCCATAGTCAGATCTTCGATTTCATGAAGTTTGCGTATTGTTTTCCCCGCAGTTGAATATTTTTCATGCCTATAAAATAGAAATGCTTTAGAGAAAGAGATCTGATTTGATTGACAGCAATTTTCCTCTTCTTTTAAATAGGTGAAAAAAAGTGCTCGATTCTCAAAGTCTAAATCCATAATTTCTTCCCACGTAACCTTGGAAGATTTCGCTTTATCTAAGATTTTTTGCACATCAAAGGCATATATAGATCTTTTTTTGAACATGAATTGAAACATACGTATACTTCTTTTCGATAAAGTTTGCCATGTCAAAAAATAAGCAAATCCGTGCTTTTTCCAGTAAATATTCTTTTTAGACATCCAATTCTTAAGACCATTTTTCTTAGCGGTACCCTTTAATATTTTACTTCTTTTTACGGTTTTTAATTCTTTCCATCTCCAGTTTGTTAAAGCCAAGTCCTCTGTTGCTAGAAACGTTTGTGGGACTGGAATTCGTATACGTAAATTATTGGCAAAAGGATCATAAGTACATGGTATTTTTACTCTATTTTTTTTACCCTTAATTAATCTGACTCTTTTTCCTATTGCTTTTGAAAAGGAGGAACCAGTATCTAATAATTTGACTCGATCTGTTAAATCTTTTTGAAAGAATTTGGTCTGTATCAATTTCTCCGAAACCCAATTCCGAGATAAGAGATAGGTCTTAAGAGATCTAGGGGATACAGCCATAGACCGATATATTTACTTTTCAAAAATTGGCAGACTGGGCAACGTTAAAAAAGACAATCTTTCTTTTCCATCAGTTAAACATTTTGTAAAAAAATATGTTGCTGTTCTTCCTTTGTAAAAGCTACTACTATTAGTTATGTCGAATCGACAATTTCTAATAAATCGATTGCCTCGATTTTCTCTGGAGGGGTCAAAGAAGGAAATGGGCCACGGTTTAAAAAACCACCATAGAATATCTTGATATTCAGAAATTTCCCAGAACTCAACTTCCTTATCGTGGGACTCATTCATAAACTTCGTGGTCCAGAAAGATACGGGTGCTCTTCCGAGATACGCCACGGTCTTTATTATAGAAACAATACTAAAAGTTGTGTATATGGAACGTTTTGCTAAAAGATAAAGGATTGGAGAATCTCTTTCTACACGAATTAAAAGTAGTTTAGATAAATAGTTAAATACGACCTGACCTATTAACCAGCCCCAAAAGGCAGCAACCAAAAATACTTTATTAGTACTATATCTAAAAAATAAAAGATAAGTGAGTCTTGTCAAGACAGGATTTGGTAATAAGATTGGATTAAAAAGTTGAAACATAAAACTGATCAAAAATAATCTTACTATCCGTGAATCTTGTAATGATGTGACAGGGCGCAAAACCTGATAATTAGGAAAATCTTTTATTACCAAAGAAAAAATCAACGTATATGGAATTACTACGATAGTTAGTACATGTGGTTTTAACAAGAATAAGTAGATCGGTGAATAATATATTGATAAAATGGTTATCAGTTGTGCCAGCATAGACCCGCTTAGAGAAATTAGACCGCTTAGATTTCCCCCTAAAAGGAACGATCTCACACAAAAGATTTGTGAAGGTCCCATAGGTAATGTTGTAAGTAACCCGTAGTATAGACCAAAAAGCATATAAGGACTCATCAATTTTATCCAAGGAAGTATCGAAAATAGATTTGTATTCGTTGTAGTTTTATTGATGTGTAGAATATTTGACTAATTTTTTATTTGCCTGTCGTCTCCCGTAATAAACCTAAAGGATCTCGGTTTTAATCTTAGTTATTTATTTTATCTATTGCGTCTCGTCTCCATAATTAAGCCAATACTTTATCAATATTATACATGTCAATGCAATAGTATTCAAGCAATTTTGAAAATTCAATTATAATTTTCAAATAAAAATCGGTAATTCTTATTCTTAATCGCAAAAGAAACGGTAAATACAAAAAATGATTAAGAAATCTATCAAATGCAATTCTATACCTCCTCATATTGATTGGTTACCAGTTGTTACATCTATTTCAAAAATAGAATTAAAGTCAATTAATGTCCTAACGTTTGTTTTGATAAACTACGAGAGTTCGGGGTAAATCCGCCTCTTCGTCGCAATGGACGAGTGACCAATTCAAGAATGTCTCGAGCATTACTAGACCCATGGATTTGTGCAAATGTAAATTCGACTGACCATTTGGTATCTATATTTCTAGCCTCTAATGGATTGGCATGCGCCATTCCAGTGATAGCCAAATGGGGTTTCAACTCACGCATACGCTGAATCTGACTATAATTGTCAGGTTTTTCAACAATTCGAGGTAAAGGGATTTCCATGGTTTCACAAGTATGTTGGAGAAACAAAAGCTCAGCCGATTGATATCGTTTGTCCATATACGGAATACCTATTTCGTAAACAATCATTCCACATCTAATAAGAAATCTTGCTAAAGAAATCTCTAGCAAGTTATCTCCCATGAAAAAAACGGACTTACCTTTTATTATTTGAATATAATCTTTATTATTTTCCCATATCTGGTTTTCCTTCTCTTCCAAACCTTCTGGTTTTAAATTAAAAATTGAACAAATCTTTTCGATCCAAGCGCGTGTCCCATCTGGACCAATAGGAAAAGGTGCTCCGATTAACTGACATTTTCTTCGACGCATTAATGTTGTTGCTGTGCGACTTAAAAAAGGGTTTACCCCACAGACATATATCCCTTCTCCCAATTTAGGAAGTTCGTTATATCTCTGAGATGGTAACCATCCTGAAACAAAAACTGATTGACGTTTCGATTCCAAATTCAGTTGCGAAGCTACGCTCGAAGGGAGTGATCCAAAAAGGACTAAATTAGATCTTGTCAATCTTTCCTTTTGAAAAATAGATTTTGAATCATTGTTAAGTTTAGCAAGACACTCGATTTCACCTAACACTTTTTTGCCTGTATCACAATGGTTGTATTCTGGACAACGATGCGCCATAGCAGCTAAGACAGTATCTTCCCCTTGAGTAAAAGCATAATCTAATCCATTTGCTCGTGCTACAATGATAGGTATTCCAAGTCTTTTTTCTAATACCGGCGCTATACCTTCCAAATCCATTTTTATTATTTCCGTGGTACAAGTGCCTATCCAAAAAATAACACTGGGATTCCTATCGTTTTTTATGTTTAAGCAAATTTTTTGTAATTCTTCTTGATCATTTAATTTAGCCGAAATATCTCCCTCTTCTAATTCTGCCATTGCATAGCGAGGTTCCGCAAAAATCGTGACTCCGAGAGCGTTTTGTAAAAAATAACCACAAGTTTTTGTACCTACTACTAAAAAAAAACTATCCTCAATTTTCTGATATAACCACGCTACACAACTAATCGGGCAAAATGTGTGATAATTCCCAGTTTCACATTCAAAAGCAAGGGTCTCCAAAGTTTTCATGAAGATGTTTCCTCAAATTAAATTAAAAAGTTTTAGATAGAAATCTCGTTAGAATAGTAAATGGATTTGTTTGGCTATTAGATAATTGTAAAGTTGAGAGAAACATCTTGTTTTTTAGATTCAACTTTTTTTGCACTACCTAGATTGGCATTTAGATAAAAATCAGATAATAAATTAAATAATTCCCTATCTGGAATTTCCTTTGGTACGACTCCTTCTGGTTCAGAGAGAATTTGATCTGCTATATTTAAATAGAAGTCACAAACATAATTTAAATTTGGTTGATATTCCGCCATTTCAAACAAAGTTTTTCCTTTTACTCTTGAGACACGAATATCTTCTACTAGAGGCAATACTTCCAGTACAGGCATTGGACAAGCTTCTACATATTTATCAATCAGGTCTCTTTCAGATGTTCTATTTCCAACTAAACCAGCCAACCGCAAGGGGTGTGTCTGAGATTTTTCCCTAACTGAGGCTGCAATACGATTTGCAGCAAAAAGGGCATCGAACCCATTATCAGTTATAATAATGCAATAATCTGCATAATTTAGAGGAGCAGCGAACCCTCCGCAAGCAACATCTCCCAGAACATCAAAGAGAATAATGTCATATTCGTAAAAAGCGTTTGATTCCTTTAATAATTTTACTGTTTCTCCAACAACGTAGCCTCCGCATCCAGCTCCTGCAGGAGGTCCTCCTGCTTCTACGCAATCTACCCCACTATATCCTTTGTGGATAACATCTTCCGGCCATACATCTTCATAGTGATAATCCTTCATCTGTAAAGTATCTATAATTGTAGGTATTAAAAATCCTGTTAGTGTAAACGTACTATCATGTTTTGGGTCACATCCTATTTGTAATACTTTTTTTCCGCGTCTGGCTAAAGCTATTGATATGTTGCAACTTGTTGTTGACTTCCCAATCCCGCCTTTTCCGTAAACTGCTACTTTCGTTTCACGAAGCTCCAATTCGCGTCCATTTATCCCGGCTATTCTTCATCTTCCCTATCTCCATTTTTTTTTATGTTTCCCCTATCCTACCTGTTTTCCTTCTTCAAATATTTTGGGGTGGAAGGATCCTGTGACTATTCTACTACGCCTCCCGGAAGGGGGGAAGAGAAACCACTGATTGGTTATTGATCGATATGAATCGTGTGAATCGTGGGAGGGGGGCTGGGTTGATCTCGACCTCGTCTTGGCCGATTGCCCCCCCCCTCCTCCCATGCCCATGGTTTGGGGCCCCTCCAATCAAGTCAAGGGGGATTGCTATCGCCGCCACCTCCTCCTATAATGGGATTTAGGGCGTACGTAAAGTTTACGAAATAGCATAGAAAGATTAGCTCCTCCCACTCCCAGATTTTTGGAAGTTGCTTCCGAAAAAGAGGTATTCAAGTGTGTCTGAAACTGAATCCACTACCACCTTCCCCGGTAGCTCAGCGGTAGAGCGGTCGGCTGTTAACCGATTGGTCGTAGGTTCGAATCCTACCCGGGGAGATTCATTTCATATCTACGTCGATAATTCCCAGTATGACCCACCAATCATTGAATGGTTTACCTTCGTGCGTGGCGCCCCTCTAGTCTAGCTCCAATGACGCCATTGAGGCGTCGTTTTCTAATAGTTTTCACTTCAATTCAATCCAGTGTATCGAATGACTGGAATAAGCGAATGAATGATTCAACTGGGGGGTATACCCAGAATTCTATTTTCTAAGAAATACGTATCAATGTTGATACGAAAGATTTACTTCGTTTGCAGAATTCCTGCGGAATAGCCTGTATTATTACTCCTAATCTCATTTTTCAGTAAGGATACTCCTACCATTATCACATAGTGACTGGTCTCCAACTCTGCTGGGGTTTAATTCTTTGTATCAGTAAGAGAAAAAGAAAAAAAAAAAGAGATCTTCCTCTTACTGATATAGATCTTCCTCTTACTTATTTGGCTTTCAATTCTATGGCTAGAGATCTAGCCGGAGTGGGGAGTATCTAACTGAGGAAACAACAGTTGTTTTACGACATTGAACTTTCGTAAAGAAATTCTTTCGTTATTCGATCCAGTGATGCTTCACCAAACCGGAACGGATTGGATAGATATTCACAAGTTTCAAGCAACATATTATAAATAATAAAATCCTGAAATGGGGAACGGTTCCGTCTTATCCACCTGTTTCTATGAACCAGAAGCCTAAACCGAAGAAATCGTACCGGGAAATCCTCCGCTATCGTGTAGCAATCCAAACGAACGGGAGTAAATACCTGTGGATATTGCAGATGTATGTCCATTAGAAAAGTTTCTTTGGCGTAGTCGGAATCTCGTTCCTCCTCATCCGAAGGAAGATTATTCCACCGAGTAATAGACGGGTCGGGCTTCAATTTCGGATTATCTTCACGATAGAGAAAGAAATTTTTAATTTTCTTATTTGACATCTTTTGAAGGCGCTGCCTTCTCATACCGTAAATGGTGTAAAGCCTCCGCGCTAGTTCTTTTGTCGGCAACAACTTGTGGCTCAGAGAAGGAATATTAGGGTCTGGCTGAAACAAAAGCATGGGGTCCCAGATGAAGCGCCCCCCAAAGAGTCGAGTTGTTTCATTAAATCGATCACAATGTGTTTCATACTCGTTAGATGAGTCGCCAGAGATTCCCAATTCAAGAAATTGCTCACGTAACAATAGATTATCCAATCGGTTTTCTAACCTTTTAATAAAGTGATCTGTTACATTGGTGACAGATTTTTCAAAACTGAAAAGATACCCGCTTCTCTCGCGCCATTTTCTTTTCTCCCCCTTGATCTTATTGAATTCGAAATCTTGTTGGGGTATATAATTCTGATTGTGGTAAAGGAGAATTAATTTATACAAAAGGTTGGGTTCGGATAATATCCCCATCAATTCATAAGTCCCGCCTCGCAAGAAACGGAGACGCCAAGCCTTATGGGACCAAGTAATCTCACGCGACACCTCTGTCGTCGAGTTTATTAATTCGGGTGACTGTTGCATCTCGAAATCGGTTAGACTACTACTAAGTCTCCCCCTTCTCAGAAATTTAAAGGAGCGGCTTGTAGAGGTTACACCTGAGCAATGTTTGGGTTTTCCGATAGGAAAGGGAATAGAAAAACTCCTATTGCGTTGACCCTCCCCCTCACAAATTTCTGAATGCGAGAAATTATTTGATAGGTTTTCTAGAACACCACAAGCTAGGTTTAAGCCATTTTCTACGAGTTTATCGAGAACAATGAAATTCTCTTTTTTTCTCAAACCCATTTGGAATGAATCGCGAGCTACTAATTCAGCTAGTAGCCCTAGGAGATGCGAAAACAAAGTGAATTCATCAATTGTTGATTTGGTTATTGAAGGTTCCACATACCAGTTAGACAAATAATAAAATCGCATCTTCAACGCGTCACGACCAATAAATGGCATATTCGTTAAATAAGTATCTATCAAACTATTCTTCGAAGTGGCTTCCGCTATCTCGTAGGAAGAGATTTCCCATTCAGAATCAGATTCCACCCCATTGCCTAGATCACTAACAGCCGAATGCTGTCTATGCAAAGCTAATCCAATGGCATTGTTGCATACAAACTTTTTCCTTCTGCAAGTACCTATTAATAACGCTTCATTAGCGAGAAAGGATAGATCTCGTTTACTATAACCCGTAGTTCCAGACACAGTATCCTCAAGGAGAGGTGGATTAGCCCCTATATGAAAACCTTTGATACGTAATAGAATTGACAATTCTTTTTGACGTTGACGCCCATTGGACTTTCGAAAATTTATTAATTAGTTTAACCGATTCGGAGCTACTGAAGCTGGATCTATCCTCGCAGGTACGTGAGTCGTGGCAATAACAACATTCTTGCGGATGTTGGGATTGCCCAGCTTGTGACCAATACTCTTCAATATTTGGCAAAGTAAGAATTTGGGATCAGCTTCTAGCTTATTATACGAACGATGAATATTCAATTCATGAATATCTTGAACCCATAGTGTACAAGGAGACATTTCCTTTGCTATTTCAAAGATGATAATTAATCGGTGTACGCTCTCTTTCGAGATGAAATTTCCACGTACATTGCTGAAAAAGGATCGGTTGTATATGAACTTCTTTAGTGGTAGTTTCACTACTGGAAAGTAGGAGTTGAATGCTACATCTCTAATAATAGAGGATCGGCCAGTTTCTATAGGTCCTACTAGCAAAATCCCTTTAGATGGTAATAATCCCGATTGAAGTGAAATAGGTATGTCACAACATGGCATGTTCAGTATGCCGTCTCTTTGTCTTGTTGTTGCTGAAAATAGAATATTTCTCCCGAAGGCGGAAAAAGCCCACTTCTCCACAGGATCCAACTTACAGATCTTGTGACCCAATAGATCATTTTGCCAGAATTGAAGTAAGTATGTCAAAACATTGGATCTTCCTCGTGGGTAAGGTTCATGAAAAATATTGTTGCTCAATAAGTCAGAATTGGATTTTGATTTCGATGCATATCTGTAAATAATTTTAGTCGTTACTAAATATTGAGTCAGTAATTCTCTACTCTTTTCTATAATATCAGAGCTTTCTCTACGAAATATCCATGAATCAAGTTCATTTTTAATGAAAAGAAAAAAAATTATATTATTTACATAACTCAAGAATCTAGTCAAGGAATGGATTATTAGATCTCTCGTTAACATTTAGCTTGTCGGAGGGGAATACATTACCTTTTTCAAATAGGATCCACGCATTGGGTCTGTTAAATATTCAATGGTATCAAAACGTTTCCACGAACGAAAGAAATTGGAACCCGAAACGGCAGACAAAGGATGTTTCAATAACGCGAGAACAACTAATAGTGAGAGGATGCAGCAATAGAAGATAGTCCTATCGGGAAATTGAGATACCGACCAGTCTCCTGGATGTGACATCTCCGGTTCATCGGGGATTTCTTCGGAAATGAGAGAATCTATCTTGGCTGATAGAGCACGGATAGAATTGTTTTCAAATCTCAATCCTAGCCTTTGCAGGTTTCGTAATAAATAGCCTTTTGCGCCACCTACTAAATCCTTAGCAATTCCCTCACAAATTCTAGGAAGATCATGATTTGAGTCATAGCTTAATTTAAGTACTATTTCTGGATATGTTTCTCTGATCAGGTCGTAGAAGTATCTCCACCAGGTGGGGGTAAAAAACAGAGGTATATAATCTCTAAATAAGCTCCATTTTTCATCCATACTATCTCTCCAAAAGATCCAAGAGATCTTGTATTTGTTCAAATCTTTTGATAATCCATTAAAATTGGTGAAATAGGACAGGCAAGTAGCTTCTTCCCGGGCAGATGAATCTGCAAACCTCGCATCTTCGCGGGGAACCTCCTTTCCAATTGATCCCGCTAGAAATCTCGATGTTCCATCATTGCATAATGAGAATCTTAGCAACCAATAAGGTGTATCCAATTCTTCTGGTTCCCAAAAAAACCCAATAGACAAACCGTTTTGATTCTTGGTGGAATCGTCTAATCCATTTTTAACAAACTCCTTTGAATTGGCTTGATCTAGTACCAGATTCCAACCAGGTTGGGATCGCTGATAGTCGGAGGAGTTTACCGACGCCTCTTTTGAAAAAAACCCATCGTTACTGCACGAAGGTAGGGACGAGTCTATCGCTTCACAAGGGGATGAGTTCAAACTTGCCAGTAACCAATTTAGATCCGAAATAGAATTGGGAAGTCCATCTAAGTGAGTTACTTTTGTTGCAGATTCATGCAGATTAGATGAAATGGATTGAATTGGTTTGAGTAAGTGACCAGCTGCCTTCCGTGCTGTTTGTTTCGAGAAATTGGATGATAACGAATCTGATAGTTGGGGATGAATAGATGAGATAATCTCAGATGAGATGGCTTTTTCATCGGAGCCCTCGGATAAGTTTTCCAACACGTTGAGATAACTACTGTTGCATCTCCCGATGAAGAAACCCCCTTTGATTCTCGAAATAAACTTGTTTCTATCGCAGCTCCGTACAGGTGAGTCGTTTAATTTCTTTATTTGATCGGAATTGTTTTTTGAAATACCCCCACCAATATCCTTAATTGAATCTCCCTCACGGTTTAAATCATGCAGAAACAGATTCCAAATTTGCCACTTTGTAATGGAAAAAGCATCATTTGAAAATCTTGCTCGGATAGCTTCGATGCGAGGCAACCCAGGAATAGTGGGCGCAGGTTTCAGTGCGGTCGAGGAGCCTACCGATTCTTGACCTCTCAACAGTCTAGGCTTAGGCTCGAGAAAAAAACTTCTCTTTCTTCTAAGAATTGTTTTGAGAGAAAGTATCTGTCCGTGAACGTCACCTTTACATAAACTTGAGAAAAGAACAAAATCAATAAGATCCATTTCGTTCAATGCATAAGAATATATATCGTCCAATTTCTCGATGCAGTAATCAATGGTATCTATTATAGCTTTCTGGTGAGTATGAGTAGCCTCAGCAACAAGCATTTTAGACAGAAATAACAAATCCAGAAATCGGTGGAAATATTTCTTGGTATGTTGATTGGTACTGCCGAGACAGGCACCAGGCTTATTTAGTAAATCGTTCTTCATTATTGACACACGGCAAATGAATTCTTCCAAGTCATCCCTCATTTCTTTTCCCAAAGATTTTCCGACAGGCGAAAGAGACAAATACCCTGTCGTATCGAGCCATCTATGCACATTTGATTGAACATTCTTACAATCATCAATTTGGGAGGTAATATATTTGTTCAATAGACGCTCCACATTATTCTTCCACTCAAATACTGTTTGTTCAGTTGCAATTCTTGCTAGGATGGTGTATTCTCTGCTCCCCGTCCAGACAGCCAGCCAATATTTGATTTGGGAGAAATATTCAGTGGATAACGCACAGAAGTAGTCGTGTAGAAGAAATATGCATGTTGGGTACAGAGATATGATTTCACTTCGCCCATACAATCTAACTAGAGAATATATCGAATCTAGATTTCCCCTTCCTTTCAATTTTTTTGAAAAAGGATTCTTTTCACTTTGATTAGTTGTTTCTTTAGGTATCCCTAAAAATGCTTCAAAATAATTTGTAAAAATATGATTGAAGTCGAAGTATCTGCTACCCGCTAACCCAAGCTTCTGGCCAGCTATTTCAGTAAACGTAATATTTGACTCCGTTCTCGGTGGGAAAATCCCTTTCTGGGATTTGAAGCTATTACTGACGTCAATAACTTTTTCTCCATCAAGAATAAGGTTCGATTTCTTAATTATCGAGGTCAAGTTGGTTAGTCGGTTGATTAATTGATTTCTAATTTGTGAATAAGCATGTAAAACGGGAAAGTCTTTCCCATATTTCTCAGAATCTAATCCGGATAGAAAGTTATGAAACAAAATCGTTTTTTCACAAGACGTAAACGAAGACAAATGAGAAAAGCCTTCTTGCTCAAAGCAAAAAGCCGATCCATCTCCTCGGTGATCTGCTGAATCTATGGATTCAAGTAGCAATTTGGCACAGGGGTCCAATCCTACGGAACTTAATGGATCGCTTATCGCTTGGAACCGATCCAAATCTTGTTTGTTACGAATTTCCCGAAGAAGCGACGAATCAAAATTGTTTTGGCAGCAGTCACTTCCGTTCTTGGAAACTATAAATTGGTTATATAATTTGAAAAACCTAATGGGATTTTGCAGATACCTATCACCACGAACCGTTTGAATCTCTTCAATCTCATCCTTGAATATATCTCCGCCAAATAGAAACAGGGGGAAATCAATCGTTATGCGTGCCTTCCATCTACCGGAAACCAAGGGAGTCATTAAATCATAACGTATTTTTTCCTCATTTGGGGAACCTGCGAAAATCGAAATATCTTTGTTCGAATCTAAGTAGTAGGAAGCCGACACTCCCCTTTTCCTATTTTTTAGGATAGGTATAACTCTTTTGAATCTAAGGAAGCAGTTGCGGGATAAATCACCGGGATTTTCCGCCTGTTTCTTTCTTATACTGTCACCTCCATTAATGACTTTCGTTAATACAAAAATTCTCTCAATCGGGTTTTTGTCACTCAAGCGGTACATAAAGGTTGGTATCGTTAGCAGCATCAGCACCTCCAAGGTGATGCTACTACCCCTCATTACTGAATGACGCAGATTGCGTAAAAACAGTGAACTCAGAAATCACAAGTCAGATAATCTGATAAAAGGTTCGGCGGTGGAAGCTGGAAGAACAACAAGTTCTTTGAGATGTTGATTTTTCAATAATTCGAAGAAATATTTCAATGCATCGACTTTCAAAAAGTCCCAAACTCTAGATTTAGATGAAGAGTCGGGGCCTCTTACTCCTACTCTTTTTTCTACTAGCTTTTTCACCATAGTTTTTTATTCCCTGTTTTTTAGGATACTATTTATATAATTTATTTCCCATATCTATTCTATTATACCGATAATTTTGGAAATTCCAAGATGGTACGGAAGAAATATATCATAGGAATCTAGTTATTTCTGTAAAGAGCCGCATCCAAAACTGGAATGAAATCGGGGATTTTCAAATGTTATTGTTGAAGAGACCGGGTATATACCTTATCTATCTCAACAGATTCTCTCCGCTCTGAGCAGGCAGAGCGTCGTTATTGAATTACCCGGATTGGGCGAACGACGGGGATTGAACCCGCGCGTGATGGATCCACAATCCATTGCCTTAATCCACTTGGCTACGTCCGCCCTCTTTGTTAATAGTGAGGGGTTTTCCAAATTTGGACAAGATCTATCCGTTAATCTAGAGAAATCCTTTCTCTTTCATTGATGCAGTCCATAGTAACTGCATTATATACCAAGACGACAGAGACTCTGTGAAGTGAAAACTGTATTCCCAACCCCTTCCACCCAAAAGATTGAAGAGTTGCAAGCATTTAGTGAGTAGAAATAGAAACTCTTTAAAGTATTAATTCCGGAGGGATATTCCTTTTCATTCTCAATTCAAGGTCGGAAACTGATGACTGTGAGGTTGTGACAGGCCAAGAACGGCCTATTTCTTCGTTCTACCGTACAAACCTTGAGGGCACCAAACCCTATCTTCCGAAGTTGAAGGGTTTGGTATCCAGTTGTGCTGCACGACCAGACAAATATTATCCGTTTATAGAAGGGGCTTCAACAGAAGCTAAGTCTAGGGGGAAGTTATGAGCGTTACGTTCATGCATGACTTCCATACCTAGGTTGGCACGGTTTATGATGTCAGCCCAGGTGTTTATAACACGACCTTGGCTGTCAACTACGGATTGGTTGAAGTTAAAACCATTCAAGTTGAATGCCATGGTGCTGATGCCTAAGGCGGTGAACCAAATACCTACTACGGGCCAGGCAGCTAAAAAGAAGTGTAGAGAACGAGAATTGTTGAAGCTAGCATATTGAAAGATCAAACGACCAAAATAGCCGTGAGCGGCTACAATGTTGTAAGTTTCTTCTTCTTGACCAAACTTATAACCTGCATTAGCAGACTCATTCTCAGTAGTTTCTCTAATCAAACTAGAAGTTACCAAAGAACCATGCATAGCACTGAATAGAGAGCCGCCGAATACGCCAGCTACACCCAACATGTGGAAGGGATGCATAAGGATGTTGTGCTCAGCCTGGAAGACGATCATGAAATTGAAAGTACCAGAAATGCCCAGAGGCATACCGTCGGAGAAACTTCCTTGACCAATAGGGTAGATCAAGAAGACGGCGGCAGCAGCTGCAACTGGAGCTGAGTAAGCAACAGCAATCCAAGGACGCATACCTAAACGGAAGCTTAGTTCCCACTCGCGACCCATGTAGCAAGCTACACCAAGTAGGAAGTGAAGAACGATCAGTTCGTAAGGACCACCATTGTAAAGCCATTCATCGACGGAAGCTGCTTCCCAGATTGGATAGAAGTGTAACCCAATAGCTGCAGAAGTAGGAATGATAGCACCAGAGATAATGTTGTTACCGTATAGCAAAGAACCAGAAACGGGCTCACGAATACCGTCAATATCTACAGGAGGAGCTGCGACGAAAGCAATGATGAATACAGAGGTTGCGGTTAGTAGGGTGGGAATCATCAAGACACCGAACCATCCGATGTAAAGACGGTTTTCGGTGCTGGTGATCCAGTCGCAAAAGCGACCCCATAGGCTTGCGCTTTCGCGTCGTTCTAAAGTTGCGGTCATGATAATTTTTGGTTTTCGAAAAGGAGTTAGTGATTCCCCAGGATGGTAAGCCTGTTGCTTCTTAGTCTAACACAAAAACCTATCTGTGTCAACCAAACCAAAAGACATTGAGTCTCTAAAACTTTTGGACACAGGGGCTTTTTCCCGTATCCAAAAGTTTTTTTGTAACTTATTTAACAACAGAGATTCTCTACGACAAAAGAGAGGAGGGAATAATGAATGGGAAGTTTTCTTCCACGCGATGCGCGCCCCTGATCAATCTATTTTGGTCTCCGAGAAACTAATCCTACGTCAAGCCTTTTCACGAACGGAGCACTCCGCAACTTCGCATCGACCGCCGCATCACAGTTAATAAGTAACAAACTGAAAAGGAAGTAGTCGTAAACCCCTCAATTCCGCGTGGTATTTCTTGATTCCCCAGAATTTGTGCCCCGGTTCCAATCCGCAACGAAATCTTTGTGGATTGGAACGAATCTAAACAAAACTAACGGAAGTGGGCAAAAGCTTTGTTAGCTTCCGCAACTTTATGAGTTTCCTCTTTTTTCCGTATGGCACTACCAGAATTTCTGGCGGCATCCATCAATTCATCACTCGATCTTAAAGCCATACTTCGACCTGAGCGTTTTCGACACGCGATTAATGACCACCGGATGGCCAAAGCTTTTCCTTCTGCAGGTACTACTTCAACGGGAACTCGATAAGTTGATCCACCCACACGTTTGGTTTCCGTGATTACATCGGGAGTTATCCCACGCACTGCCTGTCGTAGAACAGACAGTGGGTTCCTATTTGTCTTTTATCTAATCCGCTTCATAGCCTGATAAAAAATCTGATAAGCTAGTGATTTTTTTCCGTTTCTCATGATACGATCAACAAGCATGTTTACTAATCGATTGCGATAAATTGGATCCGATTCGATATTTCTAATTTTGTTCACTACATTGCTCCGATGTACCACAAGTTTACAATTATGTCAGACTTCAATCAATTTCTCTTTGTTGGCGGTATCTTAAGCTACTATTTTGGCTTCTTCACTCCATATTGTAGAGTGGATCCACCGGTTAGTTTAGTGGGGATCTCCCTCCAAACTGCACGTGCGACTTTCGTCGAATACAGCTTTCCATATGATTGAATAAAAACTGTCCAAGCGATTTCCAATCAATTTTTTATATAACGCAAATCATATTTACTCATTGCACATTGAGCATCCGTTTCCTCTTTTTTTTTTTTTCACATAAGTAAAAAATTAGGTATGGGAAAGAAAAAATCTTGCAATTCAATTATCTTACTCGTAATGTCCGTAGGTTTCTCGATCCAATTGGTAGCTGTATACAAAGCCTCCGCCGAATAGCCGTAGTCGTAACCTGAATCCGTTCCAGAAGGAAAAGACTTTTCTTTTTAGGTGGGAGTCCGGGTAAAACTCAACTTAACCTACTGGAATAAACCACCTTAGACACCAAGCTGTTTCACACAAATAGACGGATAATAACCAATCTTTGTAGTAGCAGGCTTCAGTCCCCTGACAATGCTGGGTCGGCTACACATTTGACATATCAGAACAACTGATACGGAATCATTGGGATGATACAAGTTGTGACAATGTTCTGCAACGCACTAGAACGCCCTTTTCTACGGCCCTTCACTCCTACAGCATCTAAAGCTCCTCTGACGATGTGATACCTAACGCCGGGTAGGTCTTTGACCCTTCCGCCTCTCACAAGGACCACCGAATGTTCCTGCAAATTGTGGCCAATACCTGGTATGTAAGCCGTTACCTCAAACTTGGAGGTTAATCGAACTCTGGCGACTTTACGTAGGGCAGAGTTGGGTTTTTTTGGTGTAGTTGTGAAATAGTCGACAGCTACAACGTCGCTATACAGAACCGTACGTGAGATTTCCACCTCATACGGCTCCTCGTCATTCAATTGCTGTTGAGGGGAGAACTTCTCCAAGTCATTTCTGACTACAAGTACAAAAAGCAATTTACGGGATAAATCTCATTCTTTTTCCCCGCAAATCTATTTTCAAAGTGTTGTCTCTGCGCCTTTTGCCGGATTGCGAAGAAACAACGTAGACAGAGAGATAAAATATATATATATCAAATTGATGCATGGGTTTACCAACGAACGATTTTCCCGTTTTCGCGTCAGTAAGTCAGTAATATGAGGCGGGTTGAGTATGGAGTAGATTGACGAGTCGGTATCAGCTTATCCACATCATTAATCATTTTACAAAAAGGAATTCATTTTAAAATGGAGGTAGTTCCAATCTCTCACTTTCGTTCTTCATTTCGTTTTGACGAGGCTACCTGAGGAGGATTCGACAACCTAACCAACTACCCACTAAGTATAAGTATAAGTAGTGGAACTAAAACCTATTTTCTTAGAAAATAGGAGGGATCCGATGATTACTTGGAGTTTACCGGCGATGACGACGCAAAGAAAGCAACAGGAAAAACCGGGGATCTAAAAAAAAAAAAGGGAGAACTGGGTTAATTAGGTCACTCACTTTGATGATTGTGGCCTAGTTATAGTTAGTCGTTCCGCGACGAGCCGCCAAGTCCCGTCGCAACCCCTTTTTGCGAGCCGATTTAGAAGTCTGGGCTCCGGAGGAAAGAGATTGTATCACGAAAGCTGGGGGGGGTCAAGCTGCCTGCCTCTACCACTAGTAGCTACTAGCTATCCCACACATCAAAGATAAAGGGGGCGGAAAAGGCCGAAGGGATAACAGAAATGGGGCTAGTTTTGGCAGGAGTGAGATGCCAGTATACCAGGCAGGCAGTGGATAGGTACAGGGTTACAGAAGTGTTTGATATAGGTAAAGACAGCTTCGCAACATGTATTCAAAATATATTTCCACTGGTTGCCATATTGAAAATCTCTCGCAGTTTTTCCCCGTCCCGGGTGGAACTAACAAAACAAATAGGCCAGGCACACCAGGTAATTTCTTATTTCTGCTTCCTGCGGTGCGGGGGAAGAAAGAAACTCCGCCTGTCATTCGTAAATGCGATCAATTGGGCTCTTGCCATATCGGAGACCCATATAGATCAAAGCGCAGAGTCTTTTAATGAGGTTTCCAGGGGCGGCTTAGAGAATTCATCAAGTATCTTTCACTGGGAGATGGGAGGGGGTAGAGCCCGGGGAGCACTCTACGTGCGAGAAAAAAAAAGATCCTGTACCAAGCTCCAAATCGTATGTAAATTATGCGGGATTTAACGGAATAGAGCCTACACAATTTTGCTTCCGTACTCGAAGATTCTAGTTGTTCCTGTTCCCTGGGATATAGAGATATTGTTCTAAAGAGGAGGGCACACGGGAAAATCTTAGTTGGGGTCGTCTTAGGCAAAAGCCAAGAATATATTAGAAGCAATAAAAGATCTGAGCTTGTTGCAATATTTTTGGAGATGGAGCCCTGGGAAGGTTTTTCTTCAGATAAAGAAGCTTGGGGGGGCGAG